CTGATTACTTTTATACAAACAAAAAAAAAGTTCGAGTTTAATAATTTACTAGCCACGTATCTTGTCATAGATTATTAGAGTGCTACAGGCCACGTCCTCATTAGAAAAAAACATTATCTCTTTACTTTTTTTTCCCCTCCATATATTTATACCATTGGAGATCCTCCGTCCCCTCTCTCTTCTACATTAATAGATATATACTATGCCGATTAATACCTTGGAGTTTTTGTTAATAGAATGCAAGGTATTAATTTTAGGTGGGGGTGCGATTTAAAAATTAGTATCGATAAGGAACGTATAGTGAATTATTAAGTATATTTAATTGAGTATATATTAATATGATAGTATTAAAGAGGTTATTAAGGATAACTAGCTAGTATATTAAAGAGGTGTAATCAAAATCATGATTTTTTATATGTTTTCATGTAAGTCTTAAAGGGAAACCTAAAATTAATACGAAGTGAAAGGAAACATCTAAGTAACTTTAGGAAAAGAAATCAACCGAGATTCTATAAGTAGTGGCGAGCGAAAGTAGATAAGCCTAAATATCTAAAGAAAAAAATTCTAATTTAAATTATGTATGAAAATATGTTAGTTTAAAGTTTCAGGTATGAAATGAATATCTCTGATAAAAAGTTGGAATCCTTTAATTTGCGGAAGATGGTGATAGCCCATGAGAAAGAGTAATAGATAAATAAGTAAGTAAAACGAGAGAGAACTTGTTTGAATAAAAATTATATATTTTGAATTAAATGTATAAGAGGGGAACTATCCTCTAAGGCTAAATACAGTATACTAAGCGATAGTGAAGAGTACCGTGAGGGAAAGTTGAAAAGAATAGATAGGGATACCTATTGTGAAGTGAAATAGATCTTGAATTAATAACCTTATAAGCAGTCGGAGAATCGTAAGATTTAACGACGTACCTTTTGCATAATGGGTCAGTAAGTTAATATTAAATATAAGTTGTAAGGCCTAATGAAATTGATTCTTAATAGGGAGTATTGGAATATTTAATATTAGACCCGAAACCTAGTGATCTTACTATGATTAGATGATAGATCGAACTGGTGTGCGTAGCAAAGCACTCGGAGGAATTGTGGTAAGGAGTGAAATACAAATCGGACTAGGATATAGCTGGTTTTCTGCGAAATTTGTTTTAGCAAGTTGTTTATAGAGGTTACTAGTGGGTATAGCACTGAATATCCAGTTTGTAAGGAGGGAATATTAATGATGTTTTCTCGGATATTTAATCTCAGAATAATTAGTAACAAAAGTAAATAATGGGACTTTTTGCGATAAGGTGGAAAGTCAAGAGGGAAACAGCCCAGAACAGTTTTAAAGCTCCAAAATTAATATTGAGTGAAATAAAGGAAGTGGTTTCTCTGTGACAGTTAAGAAGTAGGCTTGGAAACAGCCATCTTTTAAAGAACACGTAGTAGTGCAATAATCTAAGAGGAGCTGCGCTGAAAATAAACGGATCTAAATATTATGCTGAAATTCTGTCGTAAATCAAAGTGTAAAATTAAATGTTTGTAGTTTATAATTTGATATATGGGTAGCAGAACATTTAGTAAATGGGTGAAGAATAGTAATTTATTATTTGGACATAACTAAAGAGAGAATGCTGACATGAGTAACGTTAAAATAGGTGAGAATCCTATTCGCCGAAAATGGAAGGGTTTTGGAGTAAAGCTTAACTGCTCTAAGTAATATCGGTCTCTAACAGTAACTCTAAAGAGTAATGGATGAGGGTAATTATATGTAAAAGTAAATATGAGGAAGATTGAAAATTTATTCGAGAAAAGACATATATAATGACCGTACTAAAACCGACACTGGTCCATATATACATAAAGTATTAAGGCGAATGAGAGAATTATTGCGAAGGAACTCGGCAAATTTATTTCGTAATTTAGAGACAAGAAATGCCTTGGAAAGAAGGTGTCACAAAATATTGTTGTACAACTGTTTACTTAAAACACAGTACTTTGCAAAGATGAAAGTCTTAGTATAAAGTATGAGATCTGCCCAATGCTATAAAATGAAAAATTAGTTAGGTTAGAATAATCTAGCGATTCTAAGTTTTAGTGAATGGCGGCCTTAACTATAAGGGTCCTAAGGTAGCGAAATTCCTTGGCCGTTAAATGCGGTCCTGCATGAATGATTTAATGATACAACGACTGTCTCCGCAATAAACTCAGTGAAATTGGAATAGCCGTGAATATACGGTTTATATGTAGAAAGACGGGAAGACCCTATGCAGCTTTACTGTAATTCGTTATTGTTATTAATTCTAAAATTTGTAGTATAGAAGGTAGTCTAGGAGACGAAAATGAAATACCTTTATTTTTTGAAAAGATAACTTACTTATAAAATAAGGACAGTGAGGGATGGACAGTTTATGTGGGGCGCATATCTCAAAAAGAGTATCTGAGATGTCCAAAGGTGAAGTAAAATTGGATGGTAACCAATAAATGTTCTTCTAGAATATCTAGAATTTTTATTAAAAAATCTAGATAATGAATTATTAATAAAAGTGTAATGGTATAACTTCGCTTAACAGTAAGACTGACAAGTCAAGCTGACACGTAAGTGGGGCATAGTGACCCTCGTATATCAAAATGGAATGATACGAGATCAACGGATAAAAGCTACGCTAGGGATAACAGGGTTATTTCGTGTGAGAGATCTTATTGACCACGAAGTTTGCCACCTCGATGTCGACTCAACCTATCCTCCTGGAGTAGAAAATGGGAAGGGTTCGGCTGTTCGCCGATTAAAAGGTTACGTGAGTTGGGTTAAAAACGTTGTAAAACAGTTTGGTTCCTATCTTCTATGTAGTAAAAAGTTGAAGAAGAGTTCGTTCTTTGTACGCAAGGATCGGAATGTATTAACCTCTGGTTTAACTGTTATCTTTTTTTTAATGAAAAATCTTCTAATTGAAAAAGGGGGTATGGCAGTAAAGCTATGTTGGTAAGGAATAAAAATTGAAAGCATATAAAATTTGAAGTCTTTCTTTGGAAACTTTAATAAAATAAGTTATAGATTATGACTGTAATAATAGGCTTTAGCTGTAAGAATAGTAATGTTTTAAGGTATAAAGTACTAATTTTTATTTTAACTATGATATACTCTTATCGGTATACTCAGCTAGATTAACTTAATAGGTAGAGTGTGTATTTTGTAAGTATAAAGTTAAGAGTTCGAATCTCTTATCTAGCTTAATCTAGAGGCTTTATGGTCTAAAGGTTAAGACCTAACAACTTCACTGTTAGAATACTGGTTCAATTCCAGTTAAGGCCCTTAAGTTAAGAAGTGGATTAGTGTAAAGGTTAACATTTTTGGCTCATAACCAAAAGATTAGGGTTCAATTCCTTAATCCGCAAAAGATTCTAGCTTAAAGGTAAAGCAAACCACTCATAATGGTAGAATATTGGTTCAATTCCATTGAATCTTATAGTATCTACGTGCTGAAATGGGTAGACAGAACAAACTTAAGATTTGTAGTTGAGAAACGTAAGAGTTCGAGTCTCTTCGTAGATAATATCGGATAGAAGCATAATTGGAAATGTATCTGCTTTGGGTGCAGAAGTTAATTAGTTCGAATCTAATCTATCCGATATAAATAAATAGAAATCTATATATCTTAATGTATCGATCTCAGTATAACTTTCATCCCTATCATCTTGTAAATCCAAGTCCTTGGCCAATTTTAAGTTCTTTTTCTTTATTATCCTTAGCTTTATCTGCTGTATTGTTGTTTCAAGGTTATTCTTTTATGGTTTTGTTTAGTTTAAGTATTGTTTCAGTATTAGGGTCAATGATCTTTTGGTTTAGAGATATTATAGCAGAAGGATCTTATGAGGGTTGTCATACAATAGCTGTACAAAAAGGATTGAATATTGGTGTTGTTTTATTTATAATAAGTGAAGTTTTTTTCTTTTTTTCAATCTTTTGGGCTTACTTTCATAGTGCATTATCACCGTCTATAGAATTAGGTATGGAGTGGCCTCCTAAAGGGATAATGAATATTAATCCTTGGGGTATACCATTATTTAACACAATAATATTGTTGTCTTCTAGTAGTTTGGTAACTTATGGTCATCACTCATTAATTCACGGAAATAGAAAAGGTGCAATATTAGGAGTAGCTTGGACTTTAATCTTGTCTTTAGTATTTATAATAATACAAGGATTGGAATATTATTTATCAACTTTTACAATTTCTGATGGAATTTTTGGTTCGTGTTTTTATTTTAGTACAGGTTTCCATGGGATACATGTAATAATAGGAACACTATTCTTAGCCGTAGGTTTTTGGAGAATTTGGAATTACCAGTTATCAGATAATCATCATCTAGGATTGGAGTCTGGAATTTTATATTGGCACTTTGTAGATGTTGTTTGGTTGTTTTTATTTTTATCTATATATTGGTGGGGAAGTTAAGAAAGCAAAGTTAAAGGAGAATAAGTTAATTGAAGTATATTTATTCTTATTGAAAAAAAAATTTTTTTAATTATAAATTATATGTTACAAGCAGCAAAAGTAATAGGATCAGGTTTAGCAACAATAGGTTTAGCTGGTGCTGGTATAGGTATTGGTTTAGTATTTGGAAGTTTATTAGTTGCTACAAGCCGAAATCCTTCTTTAAAAGGTCAATTATTTTCTTATGCTATTTTAGGGTTTGCCTTGGCGGAAGCAACAGGTTTATTCTGCTTAATGATGGCATTCCTATTATTATATGCAGTTTAAATTAATTAATTATATATATATATATATATCCCTCCCCCCCCCTTTGAATATATTGTTATAGTTAAAATTTATAAATGGTTTTTTCTTTAATTTTGTTTTTAATAGGATTAATAGGATTTGTTTTGAATCGTAAAAATATCTTATTAATGATAATGTGTATAGAAATATTATTATTGTCCGTTACATTATTAATAGTAATAAGTTCTTTATTATTAGATGATTTAGTTGGTCAATGTTTTGGTATTTATATTATTACTTTGGCAGGTGCGGAATCTGCAATAGGATTAGGGATATTAGTTTCTTATTATAAACAGAAAGAATCCTTATTAATAGAAAATTAAGTAGAGTTATGTATTTAACAGTTGTAATATTACCTTTGTTAAGTGGATTGACAGTAGGGTTATTTGGACGTAAATTAGGAGTTTATGGTAGTTATATCTTATCTTTGTCATCTATTATAATAACAAGTTTATTAGGGTATATTTGTTTTTATGAAGTTGTTTTAAAAAGTTCTCCTGTATCTTTAAAATTATTTTCTTGGATAGATGTTGATTATTTATCTTTATCTTGGGGGTTTTTATTTGATGAATTAACAGTTTGTATGTGGATTCCAGTGTTAACTGTATCTACAGCTGTACAAATATATTCTGTAACCTATATGAAAGAAGATCCTCATAATCAGCGATTCTTTTGTTATTTATCTCTCTTTACTTTTTTTATGCTATTGCTTGTGTCAGGAGATAATTATTTAGTATTATTTGTAGGTTGGGAGGGTGTAGGTATTTTATCTTTTTTACTGATAAGTTTTTGGTATACTCGAATTCAAGCAGTTAAAAGTGCTTTAAGTGCAATTCTTTATAATAGAGTAGGAGATCTGTTTTTTATTTTGGGATTAGCTGTATTATTATATAGCGTAGGTAGTTTGGATTTTTCTATAATTTTTTCAGTAGCTCCTTATTTAAATAAGACGGTTTTATTTCTTATTGGTTTATGTTTTATACTAGCAGCAACAGGTAAATCGGCACAACTAGGATTGCATATTTGGCTACCTCAAGCGATGGAAGGTCCTACTCCAGTATCTGCTTTAATACATGCAGCTACTATGGTAACGGCAGGAGTATATCTAATGATAAGGTCTTCTCCCTTGTTGGAATTTAATAATACTGTCTTATTTTTGATTTCTTGGTTAGGAGCTTTAACAGCATTAGTTTCTTCTATAATAGGTTTATTTCAGAACGATCTGAAATGAATAATTGCTTATTCTACTTGTTCGCAATTAGGAATGATGTTTGTTTCTATAGGATTATCTCAATATCAGTTGGCATTATTTCATTTAGTAAATCATGCTTTTTTTAAAGCATTGCTTTTTTTAAGTGCAGGGGTTGTTATCCATGAATATAATGATGAACAGGACATTAGAAAAATGGGAGGTCTTTTAGTAGGAATGCCTTTAACTTATACATTTATTTTGATAGGTTCTTTAAGTTTAGTAGCTATACCTTTTTTAACAGGATACTATTCTAAGGATGTAATAATAGAGAGAACTTTATCAGATGTTTTTGCTTCTGGATTTCTATTGTATTGGGTTTTAATTTTTGTAGCGTTAATGACTTCATTGTATTCTTTTAAATTAATATATTATACTTTTATATCTTCACCATCAGGATGAATAAACAATTATAAATCTCTTCATGATGTACCTAATAGTATGATTTTTCCATTATTAATATTATGTGTATTGAGTATTGCTTGGGGATATATATCTAAGGATTTATTCATAGGTACTGGTTCTTCTGCCCTAGGTATGAGTATTTTTTCATCTAGAGAAGTCTCTTTTGACGTTGAATTTAATATCTCTTTAATTTTTAAGATACTACCTATTTTAATAAGTATTGCGGGTGTATCCCTCTGTTTTATTTTATTTCATTATTATCCTTATCAGTTGTATAAAATAAAGTGTTTAGGTGTAAAAATGTATAGATTTTTTAATCAAAGATGTTGGTTAAATTTATTATATTATAATCAAATATTAACTCCTACATTAAAATTAGGTTATATGACATCTCGTTATTTAGATAAAGGAGCATTAGAGCAAATAGGTCCTTCAGGTTTATATAGAGGACTGACTTCTTTAACTTTTATTTTAAGTAAAATGGATACAGGTATCCTTAGACATTATGCAATAGTTATCAGTTTAGGATTCTTAAGTGTTTTTACTTTAGGATATATATCCTTATATATGAACTATCAATTAGTAATGGTAATTGTAGTAAGTATAGTATTAATTCTAATATATTAAATATATATATAAGTTATAATATTTATGTTGTCATTGTTAGTATTGATTCCAATAATAGGAATTATAATTATTATGTTTTTGCCAAAGACTAAGGAGAGTATTACTGTTAAAAAAGTAGGTTTGTTCTTTTCATTAGTAGATTTATGGATATCTCTTTATATATGGGGACTATTAGATAGTAATAATAATAGTGATCAATTAGTCAATTGTATTTCAAGTAATAGCTATTATTCTATAACATTAGTAGTGGATGGGATATCTATTTGTTTTATTTTATTAACTACTATTATATTTCCAATAGCTCTTCTATCGAATTGGTCTAATCTAAATAAGAGTTCTGTGCCTGTAAAGTACTATGTGATATTAATGTTAATGATAGAATCCCTATTATTACTAGTTTTTACAGTTTCAGATTTGATATTATTTTATGTTTTTTTTGAAAGTATTCTTCCTCCACTTTTTATACTAATAGGTTTGTATGGTTCTTCTCAAAAGATACGTGCTTCTTTTCATTTATTTTTATATACTTTATTGGGATCATTATTAATGTTACTATCATTTTTAATGATTTATTTTATAACTGGGACTACGGACTTTACTTTGTTAAAAGATATATCCATAGACATATTTACTCAAAAAATAATCTGGATGGGTATCTTTTTGGCTTTAGCTATTAAAACTCCATTAATTCCATTACATCTATGGTTGCCTTTGGCTCATGCTGAAAGCCCATTAGGTGGTAGCATAATCCTTGCAGGTATTGTATTAAAGCTATCTTTGTATGGAGTCTTAAGAATAGTTTTACCTTTCTTACCGGAAGCTAGTTTATATTTTACTCCTTTTGTATATACAATTTGTGTTTTAACTATAATATATGCAAGTTTAACTACTTTAAGACAAGTAGATTTAAAAGTAATAATTGCTTATTCTTCCATAGGTCATATGGCTATGTGCATAATGGGAGCTTTTTCTAATAATTTGCAAGGTTTAGTTGGATCTTTATTTTTATCTTTAGCTCATGGGCTAGTAAGTCCTGCTTTGTTTATATGTGTAGGGGGTATTCTTTACGATAGAACTCATACTCGAATATTAAATTATTATAGAGGGTTAGGAAACTATTTACCGTTATTTTCATTAATGTTTTTTATATTCTCTTTATGTAACATTGCGGTACCTTTTTCGGCTAATTTTATAGGTGAATTTTTGATTATAAGCGGTGCTTTTCAGCGAATACCTTTATTAACATTTTTAGCTTGTATTAGTATTGTTTTATCTGCAGCATATGGAATTTGGTTATTTATTCGTATAGTCGGAGGTAGTTATACATTATATCTAGGAGTATTAGATGATATATCTAAAAGAGAATTTTATCTTCTAATGCCTTTATTATTATTAACAATCATTTTAGGAGTTAAACCTGATATAATATTAAATATATTATATAGTAGTTTAACGTCAATACTCTATTAGTTGACTCCCAATTATTATCATTGTTCCTCCCCCCCCCCTCTTTTTTTAAGAGATTAGCTCAGTGGTAGAGCAGTCGTTTTACACGCGATTTTGCAAGGGTTCAATTCCTTTATCTCTTAATAAAAATTATTCTGATATTTTTGTAATTCGATATTATTTTAATTTTTGCTAGTAAAGTAGTAGTAAATAATAAAGATTACAAGTAAAGAATAAATGAAAAAATTATTTTTATTAATTTATGAAATTATTAAAAAGACATCCTTTACTTTCTATTTTAAATAGTTACGCTATAGATAGTCCTCAACCAACTAATCTATCTTATTTATGGAATTGGGGTTCGTTACTGGGAATTTGTTTAGTAATACAAATAGTAACAGGAGTAACTTTAGCTATGCATTATATACCTTCTATAGATTATGCATTTTTAAGTGTAGAGCATATAATGAGAGATGTCAATTATGGTTGGTTAATACGATATATCCATAGTAATACTGCATCTTTTTTCTTTTTATTTGTATATATACACATTGCAAGAGGAATTTATTATGGATCTTATAAAAATCCTAGATCAATTGTTTGGTCTATAGGGGTTCTTCTTTTTTTATTAATGATTATTACAGCTTTTTTAGGCTATGTACTTCCTTTTGGTCAGATGTCTTTATGGGGAGCTACAGTTATTACTAATCTTATGTCTGCTATTCCTTGGATAGGTAATGATATAGTTAATTTTATTTGGGGAGGATTCTCAGTGAATTCTGCAACTTTAAATAGATTCTTCTCTTTACATTATTTATTACCTTTTATAATAGTAGGGTTAGTTTTAGGACATTTAGTGACTTTACACGAGCATGGAAGTGGAAATCCTTTAGGTATAACAGGAAATATAGATCGTATTCCTTTTCATCCATATTTTACATTTAAAGATATAGTTACATTATTATTATTTCTTATAGCCTTATCTCTTTTTGTATTTTTTGCTCCAAATGTCTTAGGTCATAGTGATAATTATATCATGGCTAATCCAATGTCTACGCCTTCTAGTATAGTTCCAGAGTGGTATTTATTGCCTTTTTATGCTATATTAAGATCTATTTCTAATAAGTTATTAGGGGTTTTAGCTATGTTGGCAGCTATTTTAATACTATTTATATTACCTATTGTAGATTTGTCTAGAATTCGAGGTTCTTCTTTTAGACCTTTAAGCAAAATTTTCTTTTGGATATTTGTAACTAATTTTTTATTATTAATGTATATAGGTTCTCAACATGCAGAAGAACCTTTTATAACAGTAGGACAATACGCAACACTTTTTTATTTTATGTACTTTATTATTATTATTCCAATAATAGCTGTTATTGAAAATACTTTAATGGATTTAGCTTTAACTTCTAAATCGGATTTATAAATATGTTAAATTTAATAAGTTTTCAGGATTTTTAGTATTTAAGTGTATAATTCATTTTGGAAAGTCCGATACGAATTAAGATAATAGTTTACTATTCTATACAAATAGAAGAATACTGAGAAGAAAATAATCTAAGTAATTAGGCGAGCAAAATATTCTTATCTTCGTTATTTAATAGATAATAAATAATATGACAAAATTCGGCTTATAAAAATCTGAAAATATATTAAAAATTTAAGTTTCTATTATTATGTTATTAATTAGCACATTAGTACAATTACTTACTATAACATTCTTTCCCCAGAGATGGAATTTAATTTTGTTAAGTAGAATTGTAATGATTTCTTTATTCTATTCTATTTTATTATCTTATAATTCTTATTATTATAAGTATTTAGGGAATGGAATAGGGATTTATGCTGGAACTTTTCAAGCAACAAACCTTACACATTTTGGTGATATCTTTGTATGTTTATTAGGAATATTAATATTAGGTATTACTGGATTTTATTGTTTTAATAAAAGAGGCTCTACAAAAAAAATATTAAGTACTTTAGAATATAAACAACCATTGGAATATCCTTTATTGATACAGTTTTTCTTAATAGGAAGTCAATTATTAATGGGTTCACTAAATATAATTTCTATATATATATCAATAGAATTACAAAGTTTTTCACTTTATTTATTAACATCTTTAAATTCTAGTTCTTCTAAAATAGGATTAAAGTACTTTTTATTGGGAACTTTGTCTTCTTGTTTTATTTTATTAGGTTTAGGGTTAATGTATAGTTACTCTGGAATAACATCTTTAGAATCTTTATTTATTTTTTATCAGGTTAATCCTACAAATATTATAATGAATAGTGGACTTTTAATTTTTTTATCAGGATTGCTTTTTAAGATAGCTGTTGTACCTTTCCAACAAGGAGCTGTATATATTTACGATGGAGTTCCTACATTAATTACAACTTGGTTATCAACTTTAACAAAAATACCTATTTTAATAATTTTAATAGATTTTATTTATTATTGTTACGAATCTTGGATTTCTATTTTAGTACTAGCTTGTTTTTTATCAATGATTGTGGGATCAGTATTAGGATTATATCAAGTAAGAATTAAGCGTTTATTAGTATATAGTATGATTAGTCATGTAGGATTTTTATTACTATCCCTGTGTGTTTGTTCAAAGAATTCCCTTCAGGCTTTCTTTTTATACATTATACAATATAGTTTAACTAACTTAAATATATTTTTAATTTTGATAGCTATGGGTTATTATTTAAAGAAAGTAGATTCTCCAGAATCTCCTGTAACATATTTAAAATCATTAAAAGGATTTTTTTTTATTAATCCCTTTTTATCTATTTGTTTAGCCGTTTCTTTATTATCCTTAGGAGGCATTCCTCCTCTTGTTGGTTTTTTTGCTAAATTTAATGTACTATATTCTATTCTTTCTGAGGGATATTTATTTATTGCTTTCACAGCCATAATTACAAGCGTAATAAGTATGGGTTATTACTTAAAGGTTATTCAGTCTATGTTCTTTAATAAACCAGAGCTGGAATATGAAGAAGATATTATAATATCTTCTTATTTAATTTTGGTAATTAGTTTTTTAACTCTCTGCTTATTATTTTATATTTTTTATCCTGATATTTTTTCTAATTTAATTTCATTATTAATTTCAAATTATTTTGATTATTCAATAAATAATTAATTATGCATTAATATATGCTAATATAGAATTAATTAGATATAATAAATTTATAGGGAATAGTATGACAATTATTCAAGTATTAATATTAGTGGTGGTGGTCTTATCAGTTTTATTATTAGTATTAAATATATTATTTGCTAAGACTTCGCCCACATTGGATAAAATAGCGCCTTTTGAATGTGGATTGAGTTCCTTTTCTCAAACAAGAAATCCATTTTATATTTACTATTATTTAATTGGTTTATTATTTTTGGTATTTGATTTAGAGATATTATTAATTTATCCTTTTGCCATAGGATCTTCAATTTATGGATTCTATATTTTGAATATCTTTCTAATAATTTTAACAATAGGTTTTATATATGAACTAGGCAAAGGAGTTTTAAATTGTTAACTTAGAACAAAATGTACTTAATGATATTTAATTGGATTTTTAGAAATCCTATATATAATGATGCTCCTACTCCCTGGGGAATTTATTTCCAGGATGGAGCGAGTCCTGTTTTTGAAGCTATTGTTGAATTACATGATCAAGTTTTATTTTATCTTCTAATAATTTTTATAGGAGTTTCTTGGATTTTATTCTCTACTCTTTACAAATTTAAAGACAATGAAATTATTCATAAATATCATAACCATAGTACTTTAATAGAATTTGTATGGACAATTACTCCTGCTTTTATTTTAATTGCTATTTCTTTCCCAAGCTTTAAATTATTGTATTTAATGGATGAGGTTATAGATCCAGCTATAACAATAAAAGCTATAGGACATCAGTGGTACTGGTCTTATGAATATTCTGATTTTGTAAAAGACGGGGGACAATCTATAGAATTTGATTCTTACATGATTCCTACTGAAGATTTAGAACTAGGACAATTAAGACAATTGGAAGTGGATTCTAGAGTAATAGTACCAGTGGATACTCATATTCGATTTATAGTTACTGCTTCAGATGTTATTCATGACTTTGCAGTTCCAGCTCTAGGTTTAAAAGTAGATGCTAGCCCTGGACGATTAAATCAAACTTCAACTCTTATTCAAAGAGAAGGTGTATATTACGGACAGTGTAGTGAATTATGTGGAGTTTTACATAGTAGTATGCCTATTGTTGTAGAAGCTGTTTCTGTAGATAAATTTCTATCTTGGTTAGATAGTCAATAATCATATTTATTTCTACTCTCTCTCTTGCCCCCTCCCCTACCCCTCTTATGATTTACCATTATAATTATTTACACAAGTTCCATTTTAGCAGAAGAATAGATTGGAAAAGAATTATCAATTCTTCTTTGAATAAGATAGTTCATAATTAGTAAGAGTTTAATGTTAGCTCCGAATGAACGCTATCTAGAGGCTTTACACATGCAAATTGAACGTATAATTTAATTTTTAATTATAAGTAGTGAACAGGTGAGTAAAAATAGAAATCTACCCATTAATATAGGTTAAATGCCTTTGAAAGAATCATTTGATTTGTTAATGGATGAGTCTATATTGGGGAGGTAGTTGTAGAGATAATAGCTCAACAAGCCGAAGAACCATAGTTTTATTTGAAAGAATTAATAACCACATTGGCTCTGAAACAACAGTCAAGATTTTCATTTAAGAAAGTCCAGCAGTGGGGAATATTGGTCAATGATCGAAAGATTGAACCAGCTATCTAGAAGGATTTTATCCTAACCAAAGAGAGGATTATGACGTTATCTTTGTTATAGTCTCGACCCAATCTCGTGCCAGCAGTCGCGGTAAGACGAGTGAGGCAAGCGTTATTCATAATAATTAGGTCTAAAGGGTACGTAGATGGTTTAACTAACTAGAGTCGAATAGAAGAATAAAGAATTTTGAGAGTAGAGATGAAATTCAACAATCCTCAAAGGACTGCTAATGGCGAAAGCATTATTCTAATTAACGACTGACATTAAGGTACGTAAGCATAAGTAGCGAAAAGGATTAGATACCCTTGTAGTTTATGCTGTAAACGATGAATGCTCAAGATTAGATTTATCAAATTTAGTCTTGTTTGAAGTGAAGATTTTAAGCATTCCACCTGGGAAGTATTGTCGCAAGGCTGAAACCCAAAACATTAGACGGTCACAGAGATCAGCAGTGAAGCATGTTGTTTAATTCGATAATCCACGACAAACCTTACCACTTCTTGCATATTATTAAAAAAGGAATTCCTTTTTTAATAAATACAGGTGTTGCATGGCTGTCTTTAGTTCGTGTTGTGAAATGTGTGGTTTATTCCGTCAACGAACGAAACCCTTATCTTTAATTTAACGTACTTAAAGAAATATCTTTCGATATGAAAGAGTAATTAGGATTAAGACAAGTCCTCATGACCCTTATGGAGTGGGCTACAGACGTGCTATAAAAATTTCTACAATAGGATGCAAAGATGAAAATTTGAGCTAATCCCTGAAAAGAAATTTCAGTACAGATAAGAGTCTGAAACTCGATTCTTTGAAGATGGAATTGCTAGTAATCGTCTATCAGCATGAGACGGTGAAAGATAAATCTGTGATGTACTAACTACTCGTCAAGCGCGGAAATTGATAAGAAATATCAAGTATATACGTCTATTTCTTAAAGATCTGTGCTAAGTCGAAATAAGGTAGCTGTAGGGGAACCTGTAGCTGAATTATTAAATTCCGTAAATCCCCCCCCCCCCTTGAAGGGAGAAGAATTCCAATGTCGGTTGTTGGAGTTGGGCTGTAAACCCATAAGTTAAAGACTTACGAGGGTTCGACTCCCTCTCTTCTCAATTTGGTATTCTATTTTAAATAATAATTGAATATTACTTTGTTATCATAGCTTAGAGGTAAAGCAAAGCACTGTTAATGCTTTTAGAGAAGTTCAATTCTTCTTGATAACGAAAACATTAAGATATATATGTTCTGTTTAATTGTAGTTGAAAATGTTTAATCTTTCTTCTTTATCGCATCTGGATTTAGAATCTTCATCCTCTTTTGTTACTTTTTGTAGTTATCTTGGTATTATTTTGGCAATTTTAGTAATTGCTTCTAAAAACCCAGTTGTCTCGTTGTTATATTTAATAGCATTATTTGTAGATGTTGCTATTTATTTAATATCTTTAAATCTTACTTATTTAGGTTTGTCTTATATCACTATTTATGTAGGATCTATAGCTATGCTATTTATATTTGTAATAATGATGTTAAATATTCAAATAATAGAGAAATCTTCAAATTTAAACTTAAAAAAACAAAGTTTACCATTGGGTTTAATAATGGCAATTTTATTCATATGTCCATTTTATTATATAATGCCTACGGAATTTAAATCTTTATTAAATATTGTAGATAATTATAATCATAATATATCAGTAACTTGGGATGATAAAATCACAAATCCTACAATTATAGAAGCTTTGGGCAATATTTTATATACCAAATACTCTATTTGGCTATTAGTAATTAGTTTAATATTTCTTCTAGCAATGATTGGAGCTATTACTATAGCAGCTCCTCAACAAGCAAACAAAATAAAGTTATAAATATTAATCATGATATTTATTTCAAATGAAATTACTACTGTAAATTATGTCACAATTCATAGAAGTACTTATTGTTCTTTTACCTGTTTTGCTTAGTGTTGCTTTTATTACTTTAGCCGAACGTAAAGTAATGGGATCAATGCAAAGACGTATAGGTCCTAATATTGTAGGCTATTATGGACTACTACAACCTTTTGCCGACGCTTTAAAATTATTAGTAAAAGAAACTATTATACCTTCTCAAGCTAATCTTTTCCTTTTCTTTTTAGGTCCATTAGTTGCTCTAGTTTTCGCTTTACTGGGTTGGGGAGTAATTCCATGGGGTCCTGGCAACGTATTATGGGATTTCGATTTAGGAATCCTCTATAGCATAGCTATTTCTTCTATAGGTGTTTATGGAATATTAATAGGGGGTTGGGCATCCAATTCAAAATATGCTTTATTGGGTTCTTTAAGAAGTACTGCTCAATTAATTAGTTATGAATTAATTTTAACATCTATCATTTTTATAGTAATTTTTTTAGCTGGAACATTAAATGTAACCCAAATTATAGAAAGTCAAAGATCTACTTGGTATTTACTACCTTTGTTTCCACTGTTTATTATATATTTTATTGGTGCTTTAGCTGAAACTAATAGAGCTCCTTTTGATCTTCCAGAAGCAGAATCTGAATTGGTTGCAGGATTTATGACAGAATATTCTGCTGCTATATTTGTTTTCTTCTTCTTAGCAGAATATGCAAATATTCTGCTAATTTCTACTTTTACCATAATTTTTTTCTTTGGTGGTTATTTATTACCTTTTTTAGATTCTATTTTCTTAATTCTAACTAATATATTACCTTTCAATTTGATACTTCCAGTTAAAGGAATAATCTATGGTTTTATTTTAGGTGTTAAAGTAACTTTAATCATATTTTTATTTATATGGGTTAGAGCTTCTTTCCCAAGAATTAGATATGATCAATTAATGGGGGTTTGTTGGACTATACTTCTTCCTCTACTTTTTGCCTGGATATTTTTAATAGCAGCTATTCTTTATTCTTTTAATAGTTTACCTACACTATCTTAATAACCTCTACACATCTATCTCCCTTCTTTCTCTACATAGGTGAATATAATTTAAAGGTTAAAATATCAATTTGTGGTATTGATTATTCTGGTTCAAATCCAGATATACACCTTGCTCTTTCGCCCCCCCCCTGATTCTATTTTATAATACCATTATTTAATTAATAATTAATCAGAATAGTTTAAAAGGTTAAAACATTTATCTCATACGTAAAAAAAGAAAGTTCAACTCTTTCTTCTGATTTTTTTTTATTTTAAACCTTCAACTCTAATTGAAAATTACTTCTTATCAATTTAATAAAAATAATATAATACTAAGCTCTACTTTAAATTTAAAGGAAAGCCAAAATATCTATAGAATTTTGAATTTGTATTTTGGAAAATTAGGTTTAATAAGTAATCCTAGAATTAAAATAACAAGTAAAAATCTTTATATTACATTTTATTATTATTCTCAAATACATTCTTACACTTTAAAAGACCTCCATCAATTGGAAAAACTTTTAAGCCTAATTTTAAAAAAAACCACGGTGTTAAAAGCTATACCTTTAAAATATCCTTTTTTAGACAGTTTAATATTTGCTAAGTATCTAGCAAATAAAAAAGATCCTCTTCGTATTAATTTAAAGACTATTTGTAAATCTGCTGTGACTTCTCATGAAATTCCTAAATATATATCAGGAATTGAAATCAAAATTCAAGGTTGATATTTAAAAAGCAGCACTAGAACTCTTAGCCAAATTTTAACAATAGGTACTAAAACAAAAAATAAAGACCAAAGTACTTATGAGTTTTATAATTCTAATGGTTCTAACACTCTAGCTATAACACTTTATTCTACTCCCTTGTTTATACTTCTATTTTTAGTGTTAAATTGATGGGTTGTTGACTAATAGGTAAGTCACTGAAATTTGAGTTCAGTCTCTGAAAGTTCGAATCTTTCTGACCCAGGAGAATATAGCTTAAAGGATAAAGCCTTTGCCTTTTAAGCAAAAGAGTAAGAGTTCAAATCTCTTTATTCTCAAGTTTTATTTATCAATTATTATAATGACACGTTGGCTATTTTCAACAAATGCTAAAGATATTGGAGTTTTATACCTTATCTTTGCTTTATTTTCAGGAATGTTGGGTACAGCTTATTCTATTTTACTAAGAATGGAATTAGCATCTCCAGGTATTCAATTTTTACAGGGAGATAATCAACTATATAATGTAATCCTTACAAGCCATGCCTTGTTAATGATATTTTTTATGGTTATGCCTGGTATGGTAGGAGGATTTGGTAATTGGTTAGTTCCCATTATGATCGGAGCTCCTGACATGGCATTCCCTAGATTAAATAATATTTCCTTCTGGTTATTGCCACCCTCACTCATCTTATTATTACTTTCATCTTTAGTTGAAGGAGGTAGCGGTACAGGATGGACTTTTTATCCTCCTCTTTCTGGAATTCTAAGTCACTCTTCGGGAGCTGTGGACCTATCTATATTTAGTCTACATTTAGCCGGAATTAGTTCTATGCTGGGGGCTATTAATTTTATAACTACAATTCTTAATACTAGAGCTCCGGGTATGACCATGCATAAAATACCTTTATTTGTTTGGTCTATTTTTGTAACATCTATACTTTTATTACTATCTTTACCTGTATTGGCTGGTGCTATTACTATGCTATTAACAGATAGAAATTTCAACACTTCTTTCTACGATGTCAGTGGAGGAGGTGATCCTATACTTTATCAACATTTATTTTGGTTTTTTGGTCATCCTGAAGTTTATATTTTAATTCTTCCCGGATTTGGTATCATTAGCCATGTTATTTCTATATTTTCAGGAAAACCTATATTTGGATATTTAGGAATGGTTTATGCTATGCTATCTATCGGTATTTTAGGATTTATAGTTTGGAGTCACCATATGTATTCTGTAGGTTTAGATGTTGATACTAGAGCCTATTTCACAGCTGCAACTATGATTATAGGAGTGCCTACTGGTATTAAAATCTTCTCTTGGATAGCCACTATGTATGGTGGTGCTTTAAGATTTACTACACCAATGTTATTTGCAGTAGGATTTTTATTTCTATTTACTATTGGAGGTCTAACTGGAATTGTTTTAGCTAACGCTTCTTTAGATATAGCTCTTCATGATACTTACTATGTTGTTGCTCATTTCCATTACGTTTTATCTATGGGAGCTGTCTTTGCATTATTTGCAGGATGGTACTTTTGGTCACCTAAAATATTAGGTTTATATTATAAAGAAAGTTTAGGACATTTACATTTCTGGACATTATTTATAGGTGTTAATTTAACATTTATGCCTATGCACTTCTTAGGTCTACAAGGTATGCCTAGAAGAATTCCTGATTACCCTGATGCTTATGCTAATTGGAATATAATTTCAAGTTTTGGAAGTCTCATCTCTATAATCGCAACTGTTATTTTTATTTATTCTATTTATGATCAATTAGTCAAAGGTAAACTTGTACCAAAAGATCCTTGGTATTATCCTCCTTTTTTTGTTAGTCATCTAAACAAAGAAGATACTAAAGCTTCTTCTCTAGAATGGGCAATTTCTTCACCACCTGCTTTTCACAGCTATAACGATATACCAAAACAAGCTTAGTTAATATGCATTTTATTTTTTTTCTAAACTCTCCCCATTATTTATTAATGTTTTAACATTAATTATAGAAATGCCACAACTATTACCATTTTATTTTGTAAATCAAATTTTTTATGGATTTACTGCATTGTTTATTGTTATATACATATATTCTAAATATATTTTACCTAGATATCTTCAGTTATTTATAATTCGAAGTCATCTTGCTAATAAATTTGAGTAATTCTCACTAAAAACTAACACCCCCATTTTTATTTTAAGACATGCTACATTCAACTCACATAAGAAGTCCACTAGATCAATTTGAAATTTATTCTTTAATTAGCTTAGATATTCCATATCTTGGGTATACACAACTATCTCTTACTAATATTGGTATTTATTTCCTAATTATTGTTTTAGTTCTTTATGGATTCAACTTATTAACTAATAATAATAATAAAATTATTAGTAGTAGATGGAATTTATGTAATGAATCTTTATATTTTACAGTTCTTAATATTGTTGAAAATCAAATTGGAAGCAAAGGATTATACTACTTTCCTGCCTTATATTCCTTATTCATGTTTATTTTGGCATCTAATTTTATAGGAATGATTCCTTATTCTTTTGCCGTAACATCTCATTTAATTTTCACAGTTGCTTTAAGTTCTACTATTCTAATAGGAGTTACTCTTTTAGGACTCAAACTCCATGGACTAAACTTCTTTTCTTTTTTTGTACCTTCTGGTGTACCCATCCCTCTAATCCCTTTTTTAACTGCTATCGAATTTATTTTATATCTTTCTAGAGGATTATCTTTAGGAATACGACTTGGAGCAAATGTTATGGCTGGCCATATGCTAATGAAAATAATCGCAGGATTTATTTATAAAATAATGATTTCAGGTTTTATTTTCTTCATTCTAGGTCTTATCCCTTTAGTTCTATTAATTGCAATCTCCGGACTAGAATTAGCTATAGCTTTCATTCAAGCTTACGTATTCATAGTTTTAACTTCTAGTTACATTAAAGATTCAATTCACTTACATTAATTTCTTCTCTCCCTAATCCTTTTAGCTTAAAGGTAAAGCTTAATACTTCTAATATTAAGATTCAGGTTCGACTCCCGAAAAGGATTAATATCCTTCACAAAAATCTCTAACATTTTACAGATAAAGACAGACGGTTCTGAAATAAGATTGCAAATCTCATTTACAAGGGTTCAAGTCCCTTCTTTATCTCTTTGAGAGTATAATTTAACGGTAGAATAATTAATTCCAAATTAATTTGTAAAAGTTCAAATCTTTTTACTCTTGAATTTGAATTTAGATTTTTTAACTTAACGGATAAAGTGCAAACTTGATAAGTTTGAAATATAGGTTCAATTCCTTTAAAAATCATTATATATTTTCACAAAAGGGGGTAAGTGGCCGAGAGGTTTAAGGCTTGATACTTGAGATATCATACACTTTCTGTGTCGCGAGTTCGAATCCCGCCTTACCCGAAGACCTTAGGGGATATAGTTTAATAAGGTTAAAACTTAGACTTTGCATGTCTAATATATGGATTCAAGTTCCATTTTCTCCACTCCTATGCCTGGATCACTTAAACGGTTAAAGTATAACTCTGAAGAAGTTAAAATTTAGGTTCAATTCCTAATCCAGGCACTGCTACTATTATTTCTCTTACGGTGGTGACGAAAAAGGTAGACGTAGTATGCTTAGGACATACTGATTAACCATATCATAAGGGTTCAAATCCCTTCTACCGTAATATCACAAATAAACACTTTTAGTTTAATGGTAAGAACAATAGTCTTCGAAACTAAAAATATGGGTTCAAATCCTATAAAGTGTTTTTGGAAATACTAATCTTTCTATTCATCTATTTATTCTAAAAACTTCTATCGCAAATATATGTTAAAGGTAGACTCAGTGCCTTCCAAGCATTCAGTGCTCGTTCGATTCGAGTTATTTGCATTTTACTATCAAAATCCCCCTCCCCCCTACACAAAATGGGTTTGTAACTTAAAGTAAAGTATCAATTTGTCACATTGAAGGATACCCCCTCGAAAGGGGTCAAACTCGAAGGAAAAATCGTCAAAGGTAAGACATAATACATGCTAGGTATTTCCTTTCAAGGATGAAGGGTTCGAATCCCTTTTTTTCCGTAATTTTTAAATCGCACCCCCACCTAAAATTAATACCTTGCATTCTATTAACAAAAACTCCAAGGTATTAATCGGCATAGTATATATCTATTAATGTAGAAGAGAGAGGGGACGGAGGATCTCCAATGGTATAAATATATGGAGGGGAAAAAAAAGTAAAGAGATAATGTTTTTTTCTAATGAGGACGTGGCCTGTAGCACTCTAATAATCTATGACAAGATACGTGGCTAGTAAATTATTAAACTCGAACTTTTTTTTTGTTTGTATAAAAGTAATCAG